GGAATAAATATAGTGATAGTTTGATTCTTCGTCGCCGTAAATAGGAATATGGAAAATCCAATAGGTTTCTTCGTCTTTACAAAAGAAAAAAAGGAGGAATCAGCTGTGACGCGTTCACTCAAAAAAAATCCTTTTGTAGCTAATCATTTATTGGGAAAAATTGAGAAGCTCAACATGAGGGAGGAAAAAGAGATAATAATAACTTGGTCCCGGGCATCTACCATTATACCCACAATGATCGGCCATACAATTGCTATTCATAATGGAAAGGAACATTTACCTATTTATATAACAGATCGTATGGTCGGTCACAAATTGGGAGAATTCGCACCTACTCTGACTTTCAAGGGACACGCGAAAAACGATAATAAATCTCGTCGTTAATAAAGTGAAATAGGTGCTTATCATTCATTGGTGGGAGGTGATTATGGCAAAATGGAGAAGGTGGAAGAAGGTCTTGCAAAAGATAGAGACGAAGAGGATCTTAAGTACACAAGTAAAAGCTTTAGCTGAAAATGTATGTATGTCTGCTCACAAAACACGAAGAGTCATTGATCAGATTCGTGGGCGTTCCTATGAGGAAACACTTATGCTACTGGAACTCATGCCTTATCGAGCATCTTATCCCATTTTTAAATTGGTTTATTCTGCAGCAGCAAATGCTAGTCACAATAAAAGTTTCAACGAAGCTGATTCAGTCATTAGTAAAGCCGAAGTCAATGGGGGTACTATCGTGAAAAGGTTAAAACCTCGGGCTCGAGGACGTAGTTATCCGATAAAAAGACCCACCTGTCATATAATTATTGTAGTGAGGGATAGCTCTAAAAAGAAAACGGATCAGGATATATATTTAGAAACAAAGGATCAATGGAAAGATCCTATAATAGAGAGATATTTGGAGAAAGAGAGAGAAAAAAAAGAGAAAGAGAGAGAAGAAAAATATGGGCAAAAAAATAAATCCCCTTGGTTTCCGACTTGGTGGGGAAAACCAAAAGCATAGATCCCTTTGGTTCGCGCAACCAAAAAATTATTCCATAGGTCTCCAGGAAGATGAAAAAATACGAGATTGTATCAAGAATTATGTACAAAAAAATAGGAGAATATCCTCGGGTTTCGAAGGAATTGCACATATAGAGATTCAAAAAAAAATCGATCTGATCCAGGTCATAATCTATATTGGATTTCCAAATTTGTTAATAGAGGGTCGAACACGAGGAATCGAAGAATTACAGATCAATGTACAAAAAGGATTTCATTCTGTGAACCGGAGACTTAACATTGCTATCACAAGAGTTGCAAAACCTTATGGACAACCTAATATTCTTGCAGAATATATAGCTCTACAATTAAAGAATAGAGTTTCCTTTCGAAAGGCAATGAAAAAAGCTATTGAATTAGCTGAACAAGCGGATACAAAAGGAATTCAAGTACAAATTGCAGGACGTATCGACGGAAAAGAAATTGCACGTGTCGAATGGATCAGAGAAGGTAGGGTTCCCCTACAAACCATTCGAGCTAAAATTGATCATTGTTCCCATACAGTTCGAACTATCTATGGGGTATTAGGCATCAAAATTTGGATATTTGTAGACGAGCAATAATGGGCCTTTCTTTGCCATTCTATCCAGTGATAGAACAAAAAACGACAAACTATTCTTTTTCCCTTCAATGAAAAATGAGCAATTCTAATTCTATAGGGTTGAATAAAAATTGGATTGATCATTTGGTAGAATTGCTATGCTTAGTGTGTGACTCGTTGGTTTTTCTTTAGAGTTGGGATTCAAAAAAAAAGGACTGGCCCCTAACTAATAACTATAGAACTTAGAACCAGCTCATTGCTTCGTATTATCGAGATCCAAGGAACCAGTCACTATATGATGTGTCAATCATATAGTTGTAGCAACTGAAATCTTTTTTCCATAAAGGAAAAATCAATCTGATTATGGATTGTGAAGCGAAAATAGAGGGATGTGGGTAAATGGAAGGACGAGAGAAAGAGAGAAGGAGAATATCAATGGTATATGATTCCAATATGTATGGTCTATTATGAATCATCTCATAAAAGGCAGTGTGATAAAGCATCAATACTGATTCGTCCATAATTAGATGAATACGGTTCATAGGAAAAATACCAATAATAAAGAGCCTCGAGTCAATAGAGACTGAGGAGATTGACTTGGGAACGAACTTGAATTGAGGAGCTCCATTGCAGAGTTCAGGCCTAGCCATTAATGGAGAAGCTATGGGAACGACGGAACCTGTGACTGCAGAAGATTCTATTGAAAACGAATCCTAATGATTCATTGGGTGGGATGGCGGAACCAACCAGGAACCAATTGATTTATTCTGAGAGGCCATGGGTTGACCCTACGAATGAAACAAATATTGAAAGAGTAAATATTCGCCCGCGAAACCCTTATTGAATTGCAAAATTTTGGCCGATTCGGTAAAGGTCAAGGATTCGTTATAAAAATAAAGCAAAGGCATTATCTTCTATATATAGAAATATACGTCTAGCTATATATACAAGATATACAGATTCCTACGTGACAGATTCAATATCAATAAATCCCATGATTTAGTGTATTATTCAATAAATACATGTGTATCTGTAATATTATTGAATCGTTTCATTCGCGAGGAGCTGGATGAGAAGAAACTCTCATGTCCGGTTCTGTAGTAGAGATGAGGTTGAGAAACAACCATCAACTATAACCCCAAAAGAACCAGATTCCGTAAACAACATAGAGGAAGAATGAAGGGAATATCTTATCGAGGCAATCATATTTGTTTCGGTAGATATGCTCTTCAGGCACTTGAACCCGCTTGGATCACATCTAGACAAATAGAAGCAGGGCGACGAGCAATGACACGATATGCGCGCCGTGGTGGAAAAATATGGGTCCGTATATTTCCCGACAAACCCGTTACAGTAAGACCTACGGAAACCCGTATGGGTTCGGGGAAGGGATCTCCCGAATATTGGGTATCTGTTGTTAAGCCGGGTCGAATACTTTATGAAATGGGCGGAGTATCGGAAACTGTAGCCAGAGCAGCTATTAAAATAGCTGCGTGCAAAATGCCTATACGAACGCAATTCATTATTTCAGGATAGGGATGTGGAACCGAAGGGGTATTTATGATGAAAAAAACAATCGCGGATTTCTTTATTTCTGGACAGACAATATTTCTTTCTTTTTTCCTTCGACCTTTGCATTGAAAAAACAGATTAAAAAAAAAAAAATGATATGATTCAACCTCAGACCCATTTGAATGTAGCGGACAACAGCGGGGCTCGAGAATTGATGTGTATTCGAATCATAGGAGCTAGTAATCACCGATATGCTCATATTGGTGACGTTATTGTTGCTGTAATAAAAGAAGCAGTGCCCAATATGCCTCTCGAAAGATCAGAAGTGATCAGAGCCGTAATTGTACGTACATGTAAAGAACTCAGACGTGACAACGGTATGATAATACGATATGATGACAATGCAGCAGTTGTCATTGATCAAGAAGGAAATCCAAAAGGAACTCGGGTTTTTGGAGCGATCGCTCGAGAATTGAGACAGTTGAATTTCACTAAAATAGTCTCATTAGCTCCTGAGGTATTATAAATACTAGTAGATGAGACCATGATATAGTAGGGTATCTGAAATGGATCAATTAGTAGATTTTGTTTCACGCATATACTTTTAATAATTCATAAATAAAGAATCAAAAATTCACATAAAAAAAAACGTAACATGTTGATTATATCAAAATTAGGAGGCACCAATAATTATAGTTCGTCATGGGTAGGGACACTATTGCCGATATATTAACTTCTATAAGAAATGCCGACATGGATAAAAAAGGAACAGTTCGAATAGCATCTACTAATATGACCGAAAGCGTTGTTAAAATACTTCTACGAGAAGGTTTTATTGAAAACGTTAGGAAACATCGGGAAAACAACAAATATTTCTTGGTTTCAACCCTGCGACATAGAAGAAATAGGAAAGGAACATATAGAAATATTTTAAAGCGTATCAGCCGACCCGGTCTACGAATCTATTCCAACTATCAACGAATTCCTAGGATTTTAGGTGGAATGGGGATTGTAATTCTTTCTACTTCTAGAGGTATAATGACAGATCGAGAAGCTCGACTAGAAGGAATTGGAGGAGAAGTTTTGTGTTATATATGGTGATCCTTCTGGTATCCGAAGTTGATCCGTAACTTCCTATTTGTGAAAAAGGAGAGGAAAGACGGGTTGTTTAATATCACTCCTCCTCCATTAGTTGATACTTCAAGGGGGTTACCTGGAATGAAAGAACAAAAATTGATTCATGAAGGTTTAATTACTGAATCACTTCCCAATGGTATGTTCCGGGTTCGTTTAGATAATGAAGATCTGATTCTAGGTTATGTTTCGGGGAGGATCCGACGAAGTTTTATACGGATACTACCAGGAGATAGAGTAAAAATCGAAGTAAGTCGTTATGATTCAACCAGGGGACGTATAATTTATAGACTTCGCAACAAAGATTCAAACGATTAGGTGTAGGTGGATTTTTAAACATTCCTTTCGTGGGAATACAATTGAGGTTCAAAATTTCAAGAGACTTATTTTCTTCCAAGGAGTAGATTCGGAATTAAGGTAAGGAATAACAAATATGAAAATAAGGGCCTCTGTTCGTAAAATTTGTGAAAAATGTCGACTGATCCGTAGGCGGGGACGAATTATAGTAATTTGTTTCAATCCGAGACATAAACAGAGACAAGGGTAATCTTTCTAAAAAGAAAAAGGGATTTTCTAAAGGACCCGATGGACAAATAAAGGATCTGTTTTGATATGAAATGGATATATCCGTATATCTCTGACTCATATTTATGAGATGATAAAATATGACAAAACCTATACCAAGAATTGGTTCACGTAGGAATGGGCGTATTGGTTCACGTAAGAGTGGGCGTAGAATACCAAAAGGAGTTATTCATGTTCAAGCGAGTTTCAA